GCTCCTTTATGGAAGATGGAGAAATTGCCAGATCGAAATCTAGAATGGGAACAAAAAAAGGAACCCATACCATCTATGTCAGCTTTTGCCTGAAGGCATTCAAAAAGACTTGCTTTCTAGATGATCCCTCTAGAAGATGGGTATTCTAAAAGTCTTTCTAGTTACTTCGTTCTCTATTTCTATTTTATAGAATCTTGAGGAGAAACATTTTATTTCTACCGAGCTAAAAGAATAGAAGATGCCGGTCGATGCCTTTAGTAAACTAAAGTCGTCGTTTTTTAGCCATTTTTTTTGCTTCAATGTCCTCTCTACAAATCACAAATTGAAGATTTAGTTACGATGAAAAATTCATATTTGTATCTTCATCCATGGATTCTTTACTCATACTTATTCAATTGGAAGATCCAATTCAAAACCAATTTTGTTTCGTAATTTCATAATCCAAATTTTCAATTATTCAATTACAAATTTCATAATCGATCCTTGGATACAAATTACGAGAATTGTAAATTCTCCTCAAATTTGTAATTGAGAGGTAAAGGATTAATTCCTTTTAAGAAATAGAGTTTTTATCGGATTAGGAATCAAATTGAAGGATCCCTTAACTCTTAAAGAACGAATCACACTTTTACCACTAAACTATACCCGCTACAATGCGATTATTGTATCGAAATGGAACTTTTGTCGAACAACGAAATTTAACATAATCAAGATAGGATTCTAAAATAATCATGAAAAATCAGAGTAGTGAACTTTTTTAGGAGGAGATTCAGAAACGAGATTTAAATACCTAAGCACGAAGTTCTATTTTGGGGTGGAGAGTTTTGACGGATACGTTTCAACAAAATAGCTAACGTCATAATAGACGAATTGTGCAAGAACCTATAGTTTTCTTAAAAAAAAAGAGAGAAAGGATAATCAAAAGGGCATTTTGATTCTATATCGAAAGACTAGAAAAATTCATTTTTTTGTTCTCGCTTCAATATAGTTATAAAAAAATGAAATAAACATTTTTCTATCTATGATCCGTTGAATTAAAAAAAGGCCCGGCGAGGTATTGACCAGGCCAGGCCGTGGGAATAAAAGGCCTTTCGGGAGAAGTATTTCTGGTTTTATTTATTATTTATATTGATTGTTTTTTTTATGGAATCCTTAGTTGAGTTGGAATTTCGGATAAACCTTGTAGTATATCTTGTATCTATTTTTTTTTTTCACTTTTAATATATTTATTTCTATATTCTATATGTTTATAGTTTCTATATATATCAGACTTTATATAGCTTTATATAGATTTATAATATATATAATGTATGAAATTCTTATCTATATTAGTACTTATATATATTAGTATTAGATCAATTTCTATTTAGAAATAGAAGAAATATTCAATTAAATTAAAAAAGTAATTAAAAATGAAATAATATAATGATGTAAATAACTTCAAAAAATTGACTTATATTGAAGTTTAATTATTCTATATTCTACTGTTTAATTATTCTATATTCTACTATAGTATAGAATGTATAAACTATTCTCTAGAATTTATATTCTATAAAAGAGTCTAGAATCTGAAAGAATTTCGAATTGAAATTATATATCTTATATAAATTATATATCTTATATTCTTATATATTGAAAACCTAGAAAAAATAGAAAAAAAGAATTTTTAAATGGCACGTTATGTGTAATCTAACTATAGTAATTAGTAATTCTTTTTTGTAATTACTTTTTTTCAATAGGGAGAGATGGCTGAGTGGACGAAAGCGTCGGATTGCTAATCCGTTGTACGAGTCATTCGTACCGAGGGTTCGAATCCCTCTCTTTCCGTTTCTGTTGATGATTTACTATTTTTTTCTCTTTCGAATTGATTGAATTCTTTTTATTTGTTTTTAAAAAATAAGACACTAAAAAAAGTAAGGAAACTCCTCTTTTATTCTTCACGTCCAGGATTACGTCCTGGGTCATTAGATAGAAATCCGAAAATGAAGAGAGAAACAAAGAATATCACTACTGTGTAAACGAAGAGTTTGAGAGTAAGCATTACACAATCTCCAAGATCTTTTTGTGTAAAAAAGAGAATAGATTTCCCCATATATTCTATTTTGACACCGAGAATTTTAGTAGTTTCTGGAAATCGAAAAAAGAAAAAAATGAATTCATTCTATAAGACGTATCTGATCTTTTCATTTATTAATATAACCATATTCGAATTTTTTCTCGAATAAATCGTTCATTTTTCTAGGACAATATTTGAAATCTCATCGAAAACTTACAGCAGCTTGCCAAACAAAGGCTAGTAGCAAAAAGAGTAGAGGTATGACTGGCATAAAATCGACGATTGGACTCAAAAATGCATAGGCCTCGGGCAATTTGGCGAATAAAAAACCACTCGAAGAAAGGGCAGAATTAAGACAAATACAGATCAAACTAAAGATATTAAGCATAGCAGGCATCTTTTTTATTGAAGATTATTGCATTTTGATTGAGTTATTGATATAAGATAAGCAAAAATTAAGAAAGTAGATCAAAAATCCTTTCTTTTTTTTTGAACTTACTCAATCAAAAACTCTTCCATTCTCAAATCAAAAGAGAATAGAAGAAATCATACTTTCATAAATTATCTTAATTAAATTATATGTAATGATCAAGAAATTCAGTTTCATTCTATACCTACACGTGTGAAAATCCTAATAACAATCGACTGGATTCTATAGAGATTTTGGCTGGAATTGACGAACAATCAATAACAATATTAGTGTAGAGTAGAAATCGAAGTGGGGCGTGGCCAAGTGGTAAGGCATCGGGTTTTGGTCCCGCTATTCGGAGGTTCGAATCCTTCCGTCCCAGAGCATCTGGATTCTATCCTAATTGTTTTTGACCAAGGGACTGTTTGTAAAAAAAAGTGTAGTCTTATATAGATAATTTTTTTCTTCTTTCGCTTTTTTAATTTAAAGATTCGTTTCTGAATTCTATCTTTTTCACAAACCGGAATTGAGTTCAAAGCACACACAGATATAACAGAATCGAATTGTGATCTAATACAGGCAAGATAGGATAAGAAATTGCTTCTATAAATTTCGATTACAATTAAAAGGGGATTAGACGAACATATACCTCTCCATATGGAAGGCATTTCGTTACTTATGCCGCGTGTCTATTTCTATATAAATAAAAAAAATTCCAATAATTATGTTGAATTAGGAATCTTTTTTACATTTATTCACTTACTTAGTTTATCTTATATTTATATCTACCCTTCTATTTCGAATTTCTATTTAGAATCCTATACTATAATCAAAAAAATCGATAAAAATATAGATAGAATTTTCTTAATAGAATAGAATTCTATCCGTATATTCTTTAATGCGTATATTATTTAATGGAAATAATAGAATACATATATCTAATATAGAATAAAGTATAAATTTCTATGTACGTACCGACTAAACCAATGACTATTCACGATTCCATAATTGAATCAATTGCATACCGGTTCAAAATTTGAGGAATGTTATGGTAAAACTTCGTTTGAAACGATGTGGTAGAAAGCAACGTGCGACTTGAAGGACATGATCTGGTGTGGATTTTTAATCCATCATTTTATATATAAAGGTGCTCTTGGCTCGACATCCCCTGTTCGGTTAGACTAGGACCCACACTTTTTATTGTGGTGTAGTTAATTTAAACTAGTACATGATGGAGCTCGAGTAGAAAGTATGGATTCATTTCTTAAGAGCAAGAATCTAGGGTTAGTGTGAATCAATAAATTAGAACAACTTCGTAAATATATTTTTGACAAATAAATCGAAAGGATCCAATCCCACCAAGTTTCCAATCCAAAAGGAAAATTTGTTGGAATTGAGAAACCCTTTTCGATAACAAAGTATATTGTGAGAGAATCAAGTGTTTGTATGATTCTTTTCTTTGATAAACAATCACAAAAAGGGTATGTTGCTGCCATTTTGAAAGGATTAAAGATCAACGAAGTAATGTATAAACCTAATGATTCAAAGCAAAGAGATTCCGAAACAAGGAAAGGCCCTTTTCATTCTCAATTGTATCAACAACTGGATTAGAATGAAGAATTCCAGTAGAGGTTAAATAAGCCAGACAAAACAAAGGGGGTTAGAGACCACTCAATAAATGAAAGTGTTCTCTCGAGTTATTTGAGAGTTATTCAACTTGAGTTATGAGTGCAAATGGTTTTTCCGGAAAGAAGAATAAGAGCAAAAGGGGGCTTAATTCTTAGTCTAATTAATTTGATGATTTTATGGATCTATTTGCCATTAGAATTTTATATATCCATAACTTGAAAAAAAAAGAATAATAAATCATTTTTCTTGAGCCGTACGAGGAGAAAACTTCTTATACGTTTCTAGGGGGGTATTGTTCATATAATCTATCCCAATGAGCCGTCTATCGAATTGTTGCAATTGATGTTCGGTCCCGAAGAGAAGGAAGAGATCTTCGGAAAGTTGGTTTTTATGATCCGATAAAGAATCAAACTTATTTAAATGTTCCCGCTATTCTATATTTTCTTGAAAGGGGCGCTCAACCTAGTGGAACTGTTTATGATATTTTAAAGAAGGCAGAGGTTTTTAAAGAACTTCGCCCTAATGAAACGAAATTCACTTAATTAAATACAACAAGAAAAGGACTTGAGCGGTTCGTATATAGTTTGATATAATCCTTTCTTATTCCCACCTTCTTTTGCCCTATTCAGACCTATTTTGTATTGTTCCCATAGGAGGCTGTGTCTCCTCTAATGAATGATCAAAATATTTTTTTTATATAAGATTTTTATATAAGATGTATAGAAAAAAGAGAAAGTGAACAAACGAAGAAAGTTTGCCAAGTCACTAACAGTAGGAATTGGCTCTAGCAATAGACAATTCCGACATTCCTTTCAATTGGATGGTTTTCTTTGGAATTCGATTCAAAAAAGAATGACTTATTTGACGTATAATTATTGATCTTTTTGCTACTTCTTTTGTATTTCGATCTACATTCCTTTCTAATCATGTAACTTATTTCGATAGTGCCAATCCAACACAAGTTCTTTATTTATTTTTCTTATTTGATATCCTATTTTTTTGTTCAATTGATTATTTTCTTATCTTAAATTTTCAAGAAAATTGATATCATTTCTTTTTTTTCTATTTTGCGTTCTATATATTTATTCTTTTTTTTTTTTTTAACATACATATTGACAAGAGTGTAGGGAACAAATATAATTCAAGTGTCAATGGATCCATTTTTTTCTCTATTTTTTTGTCCTACATACAAAACACAGGTTTTGTTTTTTACGTTATTCAAAGATTCGTTGAATTTGTTGTGATACAAAACCAAATTTTTTATAAGGAAATGGATAGATAATTAAACAAAAAAGAAGATCTGAAAATTGAAAATATAGAGATAGAAAGATAGAGAAAGAAAATATATATATGAAAATATATATAATGTGGTGGATCAAAATATCTAATAAGTGGTCTAGCTTTTTATTTGAAAATTTCTTGTATTGTCAGTTGATCTTTTTTTTTTGCTAATTCAATGTTTTGGTTGTCTAATTTCTTTATTTTGATCTCGATTGTATCTATATACTATACTCTCTTTGGGTTGCTAACTCAACGGTAGAGTACTCGGCTTTTAAGTGCGGCTAGGGTCTTTTACACATTTGGATGAAGCAAGGGATTCGTCCACACCATCGGTAGAGTTTGTAAGACCACGACTGATCCTGAAAGGAATGGATGGAAAAAAGAGCATGTCGTATCAATGGAGAATTATGAAACAATTTCGTTCTTATTAGATCGGTACAAAAACTTTGGTTGAATTCTTAGAACGAAACGAAATTAATACAAAGTTGGGTCGATTGAATACATGGATCGAGCCTTATGGCTCTAATTGTAGGGAAAGAAAAAGCAACGAGCTTATGTTCTTAATTGGAACGATTACCCGCCCTAATTAAACGTTAAAAATAGATTAGTGACTGGTGCGGGACGGCTTTTCCAGGAGTGGATTAGCGATTTTTTAGTGAATCCTAACTATTAGCCATTTTCCATTAGAAAAGAAAATGGAGATGAATGTGTAGAAGAAACGGTATATTGATAAGGATACTTTTTTTCCAAAATCAAAAGAGCGATTGGGTTGAAAAAATAAAGGATTTCTAACCATCTTCTTATCCTATAACTAGATAGGAAAGGAACCAATTAGATGGAAAAAAGATAGAGAGTCCGTTGATGAGTTTACCGGTTTACGAGGTATCTATTATTTTATAATAGAATACCTTGTTTTGACTATATCGCACTATGTATCATTTTCTAACCCAAGAAACCCTCTACTTTTCTTTTCGTTTCCGGTCTCATTTTAAATGGAGGAATTCCAAGGATATTTAGAACTAGATAGATCTTGGCAAGACGATTTTTTATATCCACTTATCTTTCAGGAATATATTTATGCACTTGTACATGATCAGGATTTAGGTTTAAACAGGTCCATTTTGTTGTCAAATAAAAAAAAAGGTTATGACACAAAATATAGTTTACTAGTTGTGAAACGTTTAGTTATTCGAATGTATCAACAGAATTATTTGATTCTTTCTGTTAATGATTCTAACAAAAATGAATTTCTTGTGCCCAAGAAAAATTTGTATTCTCAACAAATCTCAGAGGGATTTGCAGCTATTGCGGAAATTCCATTTTCTATGCGATTACGATCTTCCCTAGAAGCAAAAGAACTAAAAAAATCTCAAAATTTACGATCAATTCATTCAATATTTCCTTTTTTAGAGGACAAATTTTTACGTTTAAATTATGTGTTAGATATATTGATACCTCACCCTGTCCATCTGGAAATCTTGGTTCAAACTATTCGTTACTGGGTAAAAGATACCTCCTGCTTGCATTTATTGCGATTCTTTCTTTATGAGTATTGTAATAGTGTTATTACTCTAAAGAGGTCTGTTTCCAATTTTTCAAAAAAAACGAATCAAAGATTCTTATTGTTCTTATATAATTCCCATGTGTGTGAATGCGAATCCATCTTCGTTTTTCTCCGCAACCAATCCTCTCATTTACGATCAACATCTTACAGAGCCTTTCTTGCACGAGTTTATTTCTACCTAAAGTTAGAACATTTTGTAAAAGTTTTTACTAAGCATTTTGGGGTTATCCTGTGGTTCTTCAAGGATCCTTTTCTGCATTATGTTAGGTATCAAGGAAAATGGATTCTGGCCTCAAGGGGGACATTTTTTCTGATGACTAAATTGAAATATTACTTTGTCAATTTCTGGCAATCTAATTTTTCTCTCTGGTTGCAAACAAGAAGAATCTATATCAATCAATCATCAAATCAGCCCATGGATTTTATGGGTTTTCTTTTAAGTGTGCGACTAAAACAGTCCGTGGTACGGAGTCAAATGTTAGAAAATTCATTCTTAATAGATAATGGTATTAAGAAGTTTGAGACCCTAGTTCCAATTATGCCTCTAATTGGATCATTGGC